GTCAATTCTCATAAGATCTTCTTCAGTCTTATTCAAAAGGTCCAATAGTGTATGTATATTGGCCCTTTTGAGACAATTATACGTTCTAGAAGGCAATTCTAATTGATCAATAAAAATACAATTCAATGGAATTCCTTTTTTGTTTTTCTTTAAATTAGTGAATCTTTTTTGAAAGGTTAAAAGAGGTGGAGTAAACCTGGTTTTATTTTCTTCGAAACTAGCGCCTTCTTCTTCTGCGTGTAGAAAAGGAAGAAATAAATCAATCAAATTACGAGAAGCTTCATAAAGCGCTTCTTTAGGGGTTAAACTTCCATTCGTCCATATTTCGAGAAAAAGTATCTCGTGTTTTTCATTCCCATTCCCACAAGAAAAAATACTATAATTCACATTTCGAACAGGCATGGATACAGCATCTATAGGATAACTTCCATCTTGAGAGTTCTTTCTGAGTTCCGTATGATATCCGCGATCTCTCTTGATCTGTAACTCAATATAGAAATCAATGGGGTCTCTCAAGGTAGCTATAGGTTGTGTCGTATCAACTATTTCTACGGAAGGTGGTAAGATTATATCTTGAGCGGTTATGTATCTAGGACCTTTGACGCAAATTGATGCGTCTCTAACTCCATAGAGATTACTTCTCAATACAATTTCTTTCAAATTTAGTAAAATTTCTTGTATGGATTCTTCAATACCTACTATTGTAGAATATTCGTGTGGCACGTTCCAAAATTTAGCGCGTGTGATACATGTTCCTTCTATTTCTCCAAGTAAAGCTCTTCTCAAGGCAATACCGACAGTATCCGCTTGACCTTTTCTAAGTGGGGACAGAATGAAACGACCATAATAAAGACGCTTACTATCTACTCTTGATTCAACACACTTCCACTGTAGTGTTTGGGTGGATCCTGTTACCTCCTCTCGAACCATAATAGATTAGTATTTATTTGATCATTGAATCGTTTATTTCTCTTGAAAGCGGTTTAATTCTTTTACAGACGTCTTTTTTTAGGAGGTCGACATCCATTATGCGGCATAGGTGTTACATCGCGTATACAACTTAACCGTACACCACTTTTAGCAATGGCTCGTAATGCGGCATCTCTTCCGCTACCAGCCCCTTTTACCATAACTTCTGCTCGTTGCAAACCCACTGTACGAATAGCATCTACTGCTGTTCTTTGACCGGCATAGGGTGATGCTTTTCTTGAGCTTTTGAATCCACAAGTACCTGCGGAGGACCAGAAAACCACCCGACCTTGTGGGTCTGTAACAGTTATAATGGTATTGTTGAAACTGGCTTGAACATGAATAACCCCTTTTGTTATTCTACGTGCACTCTTCCGTAAACTAAAACGGGCATTCCTACGTAAACCAATACGCACTTTCTTACGTGAACCTATTTTTGGTATAGCTTTTGTCATATTTTATTATCTCATAAATATGAGTTAGAAATAACAAAAAGAAAAAAAGATACAAAGATATCCGTTTCAGGGTTAAATATATCCTTTACTTTCATTTTTTGATTCGGAATTTGGACATTTCTGTGGGTACTTTTTTTTTACTTTTTCGAAAGGAAAGCTCCTTTTTCGAAAGATTACCCCTGTCTTTGTTTATGCTTCGGATTGGAACAAATGACTCTAATTCGCCCACGCCTACGAATCAGTCGACATTTTGTACAAATTTTACGAACGGAAGCTCTTATTTTCATATTTAGGTATTCCTTTCTTAAACTATGAATCCACTCTTTGGGAAAAAATAAGCCTCTTCACTTAAATTTTGAAATTTGGAATTTATTATCCTAGAAAAACCTAATCCTTTAAATCTTTGGTATCCTTCAAATCTTCAGTATCCTTCGAGTCTTCGATACGCTTCGAATCCTTATGGGGAAGTCTATAAATTATACGCCCCTTGCTTGAATCATAACGACTTACTTCAATTTTGACCCTATCCCCCATCAGTATTCGTATAGAACTGGAACGAATTTTTCCTGAAATATAGCCCAGGATGATGGTGTCATTCTCTAAGCGAACTCGGAACATTCCGTTGGGTAGGGCTTCCGTAACTAAACCTTCGAAAGTAACTTTTGCTTCTCTCGGGTTTTTTTTTTCTCTCCTATTTTTATTTTCTGTCATATTTTTTTCTCCTATTTTTCTATTTGCATTTTCAAAATAGGAAGTTCGAAATAGAATTCGGGTACTATAGGGGGAGCCATTACCATATATAACATAAGATTTCTCCCCCAATTCTGTTTAGTCGAGCTTCTCGATCTGTCATTATACCTTGAGAAGTAGAAAGAATAGCAATTCCCATTCCGCCCAAAACCTTAGGAATTCCTTGATAGTTAGCATAAATTCGTAAGCCGGGTCGGCTGATACGCTTTAAAAAGGTTCTAGTTCTATATATTCCCTTTCTAGTCCTTCTCTTTTGATGTCGCAAAGTTGAGACCAAGAAATATCTGTTACTTTCTTGATGTTTCCGAACACTTTCAATAAAACCCTCTCGTAGAAGTATTTTAACAATGTTTTCGGTAATATTTGTAGATACTACTCGAACAGTTCCTTTTTTACTCATGTCTGCGTTTCTTATAGAGGTTAGTAAATCAGCAATAGTGTCCTTGCCCATAAGACTCTAATTCTAGGTTCCTCCTAATTTTTAGATAATCAACATGTTTTCCTTTTTCTTTTTATTTTGGATTTTAAAGCATATACGTAAAACACAATCTACTAATTTTTTCTTTGATCTATATCTCATCTACTAGTATTTATAATACTTCAGGAGCTAATGAAACTATTTTAGTAAAATTCAATTCTCTCAATTCCTCGGCAATCGCGCCAAAAACTCTAGTTCCTTTTGGATTTCCTTTTTGATCAATGATAACTGCTGCATTGTCATCATAGCGTATTATTATACCGTCTTCACATTTGAATTCTTTACATGTACGTACAATTACAGCTCGAATTACTTCGGATCTTTCTAGAGGCATTTGGGGCACTGCGTCTTTGATTACAGCAACAATAACATCACCAATACGAGCATATCGCTGATTACCAGCAGCTCCTATGACTCGAATACACATCAATTTTCGAGCTCCACTGTTATCCGCTACATTTAAAAGGGTCTGAGGTTGAATCATATTATTTAGATTTCAATTTGTTATTTCACTGCAAAGGAATGAAAGATATATTGTCTCTCCAGAAGGAAAACCTGGGGTTTTTTATCTTCAATACTCCGGGGGGTCTATATCTCTAATCTAAGAAATTGGCTTCGTATGGGCATTTTACTGGCAGCTATGGAGATAGCTGCTCTAGCTATAGTTTCAGATACTCCGCTCATTTCATAAAGTATTCGACCTGGTTTAACAACAGCTACCCAATATTCGGGGGATCCCTTTCCTGAGCCCATACGTGTTTCTGTGGGTCTTAGTGTAACCGGTTTGTCGGGAAATATACGTACCCATAGTTTTCCACCACGACGTGCATATCGTGTCATTGCTCTTCGTCCTGCTTCTATCTGTCTCGCTGTAATCCAAGCGGGTTCAAGTACTTGAAGAGCATATCTACCAAAACAAATACGATTGCCTCGGCAGGATTTTCCCTTCATTCTTCCTCTATGTTGTTTACGAAATCTAGTTCTTTTGGGGTTATAGTCGATGGTTCTTTTTTAGTTCCATCTCTACTGCAAAACTGGACATGAGAGTTTCTTCTCATCCAGCTCCTCGCGAATGAAATGAGAAAGCGTGCAAATTTCTCTAATTCCATAATATTCAAAAATATTACGGATAGATACACATCAATATATAATAGAATACGTTTTTTTTATTTTGCATTTCTTAAAATAGAAAAATATATAGTCAAGAAAGAAGATCTAGAATATATCCAAATTCTATATTTGTAGATAATGTAATTTTTCTTTTTTATAAGGAATATCCTTATTTTTACCCTTATTGAATCATAGTAAAGTATTCTAATCCAATAAAGTTTCGCGGGCGAATATTTACTCTTTCTTGTCTTATTTGTTAATTTATAACCTTATCAAATAAAGCAATTTTTTTGGTTTGTTCCGCCATCCCGCCCAATGAAGTATTAGGATTCTTTTCAATAAAATCAATCCTATGCAGTCATAGGTTTTGTCGTTCCCACAGCTTCTCCTTTAATGGTTAGGTTTGAATCCTGCAACGGAGCTTCTAAACTTTCCGAGTTAATTTTCTTAGTTTTATTAACCTGGGCTGCTCTTTATTATTGCTTAAAATTTTTATTTATGGTTTCACAAAATTACGATTTAAAATTTTCTCTTATTTTTATTATTTTATTATATTGATGCTTTATCACATTGCCTTTTATGATGTAATTCATAGACCATACACATTGGAATCTTATATCTTTCTTATTCTTCTTCCTTCTATCTATCATCCCTCCTTTTATCCACATCCCTTTAGTTTTGTTTCACAACCTAGAATCCGGTTTCTTTTGTAGAGAAAAAAATGCAGTTGCTACAACTATATGATAGATCTACTCATTTATGATAGATGTATTTATTCACATAGTGACTGTTTCTTTGTTAGGATCTCGACAATACGAAGCAATAGGTTGGTTATTAGTTAATTTTCTATAATTACTAAGTTTTTTCTATTTTTAGTAGGGTTCGCTCAATTTTTTTTTTTGAGTTTCCATTTTTGACCCTAAAGAAAAAACTAACGAGTCACACACTAAGCATAGCAATTATATTAAAAGATTTATCAATTTTCATTAAATCTTATAGAAAGAGGTATGATTTCTTCTTTTTTCTGGCATTTTTGGAAAAATAAATAAGGCTCTTGTCTTTTTTATTCTATCACTGGCCAGAATAAGAAGACAAGGTTAGTTATTCTTCTTCTACGAATATCCAAATTTTTACACCTAATACTCCATAGATAGTTCGAATTGGATAGCAGCAATAATCAATTTTAGCGCGAATTGTTTGGAGGGGAAGTCTACCCTTTTTGATGCATTCGGCACGTGCAATTTCTTTCCCTCCTAGACGGCCTGCAATTTTGATTTTTACTCCCTTTATATCTGCTTTTTTAGTTAATTCAATGGCTTTTTTCATTGCCTTTCGGAATGAAACTCTATTTTTTAATTGGAAAGCTATATATTCTGCAAGAATGTTAGGTTGTCTATAAGGTTCTTTAACTTTTTCAATAGCAATATTAAGTCTCTGGTTTACAGAATTCACTTCCTTTTGGATATCTTTCTCTAATTCTTCGATTGCTCCTTTTTTCTTTAATAAATTGGGGAATCCAATATGGATTATAACGTGAATTGTATCGATTTCTTTTTGAATTTCTATATGTGTAATTACTTCGGAACTTGAGTCTGATTCTATTTTTCTATTCGAGCTTTTTTTCCTATTCTTTTGTATATAATTCTTGATACAATTCCGTATTTTTTTATCTTCTTGTAGACCTTCAGAATAATTTTTTGGTTGTGCGAACCAAAAGGAATGGTGATTTTGGGTTGTACCAAGTCTGAAACCGAGTGGATTTATTTTTTGTCCCATATTTTTCTATTCTATTTTTTTTTTTTTTTTACTGGGAATCGAAATCTTAGGTTGATCTAAAAGTTATTTAGATTTCTTTACTATATTTAGTACAATTGTTATATGACACATGGTTTTTTTTATAGGATAACCACGTCCTCGAGCCCTAGGTCTGAATTTTTTCATAATAGTACTCCTACTCACTTCGGCTTTTGTTATAAATAAATTAGCTTTGTCAAAATCCCTATAATGAGTAGCATTTGCTGCTGCCGAATAAACCAACTTTAAGATGGGATAAGATGCTCGATAAGGCATGAGGTTCAGTATCATAACGGTTTCCTCGTAGTAACGCCAGCGAATCTCATCAAGAACTCTTTGTGCTTTAAAAACAGACATATGTATGCGTTTTTGTGCTTTGAAGACCCGTTCGAACTTAAGTAGACGATCAGTTGGAACTTTTCTTGCGAGTTTCCGTAGCCCGTTCTTCTTCTTCTTTATCCTAGGGATATACTTTACCAATTTGAAACTTGTCATAAATAAGGTTATTCCCCGCCTACCTTTACTTTATTTACTTTATTTGAATTTCTTTGTTTATTCTGAATCTTTCTATTCTGAATTCAGTTAACGACGAGATTTAGTATCCTTTCTTGCACTTTCATAACTCGTGAAATGCCGAGTAGGCACGAATTCCCCCAATTTGCGACCTACCATAGGATTTGTTATGTAAATAGGTATATGTTCCTTTCCATTATGAATCGCGATTGTATGGCCAACCATTGCGGGTAGAATGCTAGATGCCCGGGACCACGTTACTATTGTTTCTTTCTCCTCCTTCATATTGACCTTTTCGATTTTTGTCAATAAATGACGAGCTACAAAAGGATTCGTTTTTTTTCGTGTCACAGCTGATTACTCCTTTTTTTCATTTTAAAGAGTGGCATCCTATGTCCACTATCTCGATCGAGGTATGGAGGTCAGAATAAATAGAATAATGATGAGTGGAAAAAAGAGAAAATCCTTTAGCTGGATAAGGGGCGGATGTAGCCAAGTGGATCAAGGCAGTGGATTGTGAATCCACCATGCGCGGGTTCAATTCCCGTCGTTCGCCCATCGCATTATTGCAATGCAATTTTCCATATTCCTAGTTACGTATTTACTTACGGCGACGAAGAATAAAACTATCACTATATTTTTTCCTTTTCCTAGTTCTTCTTCCAAGCGCAGGATAACCCCAAGGGGTTGTGGGTTTTTTTCTACCAATGGGGGCTTTCCCTTCACCGCCCCCATGGGGGTGGTCCACAGGGTTCATAACTACCCCTCTTACTACGGGGCGTTTACCTAGCCAACACTTAGATCCGGCTCTACCCAAACTTTTTTGGTTCACCCCAACATTACCCACTTGTCCGACTGTTGCTAAGCAGTTTTGGGATACCAAACGGACCTCCCCAGATGGTAATCTTAAAGTGGCCAATTTACCCTCTTTTGCAATCAGTTTCGCTACAGCACCTGCTGCTCTAGCTAATTGCCCACCCCTTCCACGTGTGATTTCTATGTTATGTATGGCCGTGCCTAAGGGCATATCGGTTGAAGTAGATTCTTCTTTTTTCTCAAAAAACCCCTTCCCAAACTGTACAAGCTTCTTCCAAAGCATACGGCTTTCTAGATGTATATGACGATCTCTAGACAGATTGATCTTATATGAATCGTATGATGAAGTACCACATGAGTGGATATATAGAAAAGGAATCCAAATCTGCCGAATCGCTCATGTTATGATCTTCTACATCCTAGGTCTCCGCGTTCCGTCATCTGGCTTATGTTCTTCATGTAGCATTCAGATCGAATGACTCTATGAAATTACGTCGATACTTCCACATATTATGGGTAACGTAGGAGACATCCCTATTTTCACCCGGGGGTCTTAATTACCACTGCTTAGCTTTCAATTCGCCTCTGACCATCAAATTAAATGTGAATAACCCGTCCTCCTCTCTTTGAAACAAGGGGCGCTTCCGGTTCTGTGCGTGCTTCAAACAATTTTGTCTTCTCCATATTACCATATCTCTAGAGTCAATAATTTTCTATGAGGAACTACTGAACTCAATCACTTGCTGCCGTTACTCAACAGTTTTCTGTTGAGGTCTATCCCGTAGAGGTAGTCAAATTGGATCAGTGATCGATTTCTAGGTTTCGTCGTAAACCTAATTGGTTACTTCCAATTACGTAAATCAATAGTTCAAACCGCACTCAAAGGTAGGGCATTTCCCATTGATATAGGAACTTTTGTACCAGAAACAATAGTATCTCCAATTATAGCCCCTCTGGGATGTAAAATATATCTCTTCTCACCATCCCCATAGTGTATGAGACAAATGTATGCATTTCGATTAGGGTCGTATTCTATGGTTACGATTCTACCAGATATGTCTTTTTGATTCCGTCGAAAATCGATTTTACGGTATAGGCGCTTATGACCTCCCCCTCTATGCCTTGCGGTAATGATTCCTCTGGCATTACGACCTTTACCACAACGGTGCCGTCCATGGATCAATTTATTTCGTGGATTGGATTTCACTTGCCTGTCTACGGTTCCCTTGCGTGTGCTCGGGATAGGTGTTTTGTATAAATGTTTCGCCGTATTATTAAGTATTCTCCTTTAGTTCTTTTCTCTATCTAGAAGTGGAATAGAATAACCCGGTTGAAGGGTAATGATCATACGTCTGTAATGCATTGTATGTCCCAGAATAGGTCCCATTCTTCTACCCTTTCCGGGTAGTCGATGGCTATTCACAGCTACTACCTTAACACCAAAGAAGAGCTCGACCCAATGCTTTATTTCTGTCTTAGTGAATCCCGATTCGACATTAAAAGTATATTGATTCTTTCCCAATAAACGAAGACTTTTTTCTGTAAATACTGCGTATTTGATTCCATCCATAAATCGACTTTCCCTCCTATGCTCTGAGTTCCAGTATCGATAAGAATTCGAGTTCTTATTGTTCTTATGTTATGGTATGAATATACCATACCAATTCGTTATGTATGGATGATGGATGAGATTCCATGGATAGAGAAGACTTATGGAACGTTCCCGTTCGCGTGCATCCAGCAGGAATTGAACCCGCAAATTTACCAATTATGAGTTGGGCGCTTTAACCATTCAGCCATGGATGCTTAACAGGGATCATCGTACATCGTAAATAACCAATTTTCATATAGAAAGACATATCATAGAAAAATGAAATCAAAATATTCGGAGATGGCAAATATTCGGAGATGACTATGAAAACACCTCTCTGGATCCTCGAATTGAAAGAGAGATTGAGAGGGATCAAGAATCCTAATTCTCGCTATTTGGAATGGATCCAATTCTATTGAGTCTGACTCATAGTGATCATTTCTCTTTAGCAAAGAAGGACCTTGGTTATCAAAGGATTGAACAACCGGGATCCATTTACTTATGATACCTACTTGACATTGCTAACAAGGATCTAATGAATTATGAGTTTAATAGATCCTCTTTAGCAGAAAGACGTATATTCCTTGCTCATTATCAGACAATCACTTATTCCCAAACCTCGTGTGGGGTTAATCGTTTTCATTTACCATCTCATGGAAAACCCTTTTCGTTCCGCTTAGCCCTATCGGGTATTTTAGTGATAGGTTCTATAGGAACTGGACGATCCTATTTGGTCAAATACCTAACGAAAAATTCCTATTTTCCTTTCATTAAGGTACGAGGGCTTCTTATTCCACAAGAACGAAAGCACCTTTTCATTCTTTCATATACTAGGGGTTTTTACTTGGAAAAGACAATGTTCCATACTAAAGGATTCGGGTCCATAACCACGAGTTCCAGTGCATTAGATCTTGTAGCACTTAGCAACGGGGCCCTATCCGTTAGTATTCCACATAAGAAATCCATTATAGAAACTAATACAATTAGATTAGCTCTTCATAGACAAACTTGGGGTTTGCGAGCCAAGATAAGACCGGCTCGGGATCATGGGACCCTTTTCTATCAGATAGGAGGGGGTCTTGTACAAAATAGACTTCTAAGTAATAACCCCATAGATCCTATATCTATCTATATAAAGAGGCAATCGTGTCAGGAAGCGGGTTTTTCTTTGGCCAAACGGTACTTCGAACTTGGAACGAGCATGAGGAGATTAACGAGACTTCTTTCTCTTTTGAGTTTTTCTGGCGGACCGGTCGCGCAAGATCTTTGGTCTTCCCCCGGAACCGATGAAAAAGTGGGTCGCTTCTTATGGACTCGCTCAGAATGATTCTTCTCTATCTATAGTTCATGGCCTATTAGAAGTAGAAGGTGCTCTGGTGCAATCCTTACCGACAGAAAAAGATTGCAGTCGGGTTGATAATAATCGAGTGCCATTACTTCGTCGGTCCGAACCAAGGAATCCGTTAGAAATGTTTTGAAATGGATATTGTTCTCTCTTTGATCAGGGATTGCTATATGAAATGG